AAAATATTCTAATATAAAATATTCTAATAAATAATAGAAATTATTTAAATTTAAATAGTTATTTAAATTTAAACTTAAACAAAGTATTTAATATTGAAATAAAATAATTTAAATAAAATAAAAAGAAAGGTATATATTTATACTAAATATATTTATATATATATAAATATATTCTAGTATAAATATATTATATATAAGAAAATATGTATAAGAAAAATTATAAATATAAGAAAAATAAGAAAAAGATAAAAAAAGCAATTGATCAGGAATTCAATATAGATAATGACTCAAAACGGATCTCCTCAATAGAAAGAATATCTTAGTTCTTTGATTTTATACGAAAGGTTTATTCTCCCGGCCTGATCTGCTTAAGTACTGGCCGGGACATTTCTTCTTTTATTCCAATGAATCCTTCATAGATCAAACGATTTAATTTGGAATTTATATCAATCAAAAATACTTGTTATTGAAGCAACAACAACAAGAGAAATTTCCATTATCATTCCTATGATTGAAGTCCCATTTATTATTATTTAATTTAATATTTCTTTTTTATTCTTCTTTTTTTATTGATTATTCTTTTTTTCTTTTTCTCAGTTTATTACTTAATTTTTTACTGTTGTCAAGTAAGAAATAAAAAAACACATATGATAATATATCATATATATATATATATATATATACATTAAACAATATTAAATATTAAAAACACATATTTCTATTCTAACATATTTCTATTCTAATAGAATAGAACTCAATATAACTCATTTACTTCTTCAAGAGACAAACTTTATTTGAACAGTTGAGATTCAATTGACCCGAATTCATAAGATCTGGCACTGGCAGTTGAAAAGAAGGTGAAAAAGGGGGAATCCATGTATACAGAATTTATAATTTTTATAGTCTAGCTTCAATCACCCCTTCAGGCGGGAACCATTAGTTTAGTAATGACTTCCCAGCAAACGAAAAGCTTAACTTTTTATGTTATGCTATTTAAATTAAATTATGTTATTTAAATAAGTTTTCCGCTCTTCACTTAGCTTCTTTTTATTTTGATTTTAAGTCCCCGGCGAGACAAAATACGTGTCAACGCTAGAATTTTCATGATTCTGATGCTATCTTGATTTTGTCTCACCCCTTTTTTTGTTCGACAAATGATCCATTCTTATACAATAATGAATATGTAGCGGGTATAGTTTAGTGGTAAAAGTGTGATTCGTTCTATTAACAACTTAAATAGTTAAGGGGTCCATCGGTTTTTTTTGCAAACTCCGATCAAAAACTTTATTTCTTAAAAAGGTTTAATCCTTTTCCTCTCAATAGCATATTTGAGGAAAAATATACGTTCTCACGATTTGTATCCAAAGGCCAATTAGAAATTGCATCAAAAAATTGGATTATGGATATGGATTCGCGAAGCATAATTTTTTGAATTGGATTAACTATTCCAATCCAATTGAATAAGTATAGGTAAAGGGTCTATGGATGAAGATACAAAAGTTTATTTCCAATCGTAACTAGATCTTCCATTTTTGTGTTGTAAAAGGAAATTGAAGCCAAATAGCTAAAAAACGATAGTTTTGGTTTACTAGAACCATCAGCATATTGTTTCAGCTCGGTAGAAACAAAATTCTTTTCCTGAGGATCCAGGGAGTGAAAATAGGGAACGAAGTAACTAGACTAGATAGATTTGGTATAATCTCTCTCCTCTAGAGGGATCATCTAGAAAGCGAGTAGCTTTAGATGCATTCATACATAAAAGCTGACATAGATGTTATGGATCTAATTTTTTCTCTGGAAATATATGGACCTTCCATAAAGGAGCCGAATGAAACCAAAATTTCATGTTCGGTTTTGAATTAGAGACGTTAAAAATGATCAACCAACGTCGACTATAACCCCTAGCCTTCCAAGCTAACGATGCGGGTTCGATTCCCGCTACCCGCTCCATATTCATTATTGTATATGCGTCATCAATTTTGATATGCATCCCTTTTTCCCGAAAAGATATATTTTTTGTATAATTGTTTTTTATTTGAACAAGAGTAAAGTAAGAATACGAAAGAAGAAAATAGAAATGAAAAGCGTCCATTGTCTAATGGATAGGACAGAGGTCTTCTAAACCTTTGGTATAGGTTCAAATCCTATTGGACGCAATTTTTTTCCATCTATTTTGTTAAACGTCTATACTAAGAAACCCTTTTTGAATGATTCAAATCAGAAATTTTTCTCAATGATTACTCTCATGCTAAGAATAAGTATGATAAATTTATGGTTGTTCCTGAAGTAGAAATAGTTCGATCTGTTCCTGAATAGCTTCCTTCAAAATGGCTTCTGCTTGCTCGGTGAATGTCTTGGTAGAAGATATAATTTCTTGGAATTGAGGTTTATTCTTTTTTAAGTAAGTACGTAACTGAACAAGAAATTTCTTTACCTGTCCAATTTCTAACGGATCAAGATATCCATTCGCTCCGGTATAAATAGTAGCTATCTGCTCTTC